GGTCAAATTCGACTGAAATAAGGTCACTAACTTGAACAGCAATCAGAATTTGACCTAACAAGAACGGAATCACGCTCTGTAGGACTTGAACCTACGACATCGGGTTTTGGAGACCCACGTTCTACCAAACTGAACTAAGAGCGCTTTCTATTTCTTGTCACAATTTTGATTCTTTTTGTAACCCCACTGCATTTTTCATGTATATATATCCTATTCATGTATATATATCCTATATAGTATAATAAATAGTATAATAAATTGAAAGAAAGATTATTTATGTCTAATTTCATGGATCTCAATTGATTCCTCGTTACTTCTCCTCGGAGAAGTAATAGGTAGGGATGACAGGATTTGAACCCGTGACATTTTGTACCCAAAACAAACGCGCTACCAAGCTGCGCTACATCCCTTTCAATTGGTCTACAGTGTCATTGTAGAGAATCCCTGTCTTTTTTTCCATAGTATTATTTCTTCCATTGATATACACAATTTATATTGTTATTTGTTCTTTTTTGGCTCATATCATATATCATATAACATATTGTATAACATATAATAATATTAAAATAATAAAAGACTTATATACACGAATATGAGACGCTAAAAAGAAATATTTTTCAGCAATGCTCAGGCAGAAAGAGACATTTTTTTCTGTTTTAAGAAAAGAAAGGAAAATCTGATCTACCGAATCATTGTAAATTTCAATTGAAATTAGGGATTACTCGTTCAAATATAAGTGGTCTTTAACTCCATATGCATCTGATCATATATGTATTGACGTTATATATTCCAATAAAGAAGGAGGCAGATTTTCAATGCGAGATCTAAAAACATATCTTTCGGTGGCACCGGTACTAAGTACTTTATGGTTCGCGTCTTTAGCAGGTTTATTGATAGAGATCAATCGTTTATTCCCGGATGCGTTGACATTCCCTTTTTTTTCATTTTAGTTATTTCCACGGGAAGGGTTGAAGAAGATTAGAGATACAATCAAATATCTGTAACTAATGCTTCTCCCCCTCTTTTTTTTTCTTTTTATAAAAAAATGATAAGGTAAGGGAGGAAAGAGAAAGAATAAAAGTGGATTCAATCGCAGCGAAACTTGGATTCGGGCTTAAATTAATAATAGAGTGAGAGCGGGAATGAAATGGGGGTCTCGGGCAACAGTATCATACAAGATACTTAAATAATATACTGTACTTCAATTAGGATATAGTTAGAAATCATTGTATTACTTATTATTTACTATTACTCTATTGATTCCAAAGAAATCTTTCATAATTGGATTTCGAGTTAACAACTTCTATTTTTTTTTTGTTCCTTTCTTATTCGCTTCTTCAGATCAAAAAAAAAAAATGGAAGAGTTGATTGAATCAAAAACCAAAGGAGGTTCATGGCCAAGAGTAAAGATGTCCGAGTAACGGTTATTTTGGAATGTACCAGTTGTGTGCGAAACGGTGTTAATAAAGAACCAACGGGCATTTCCAGATATATTACTCAAAAGAATCGGCACAATACACCTATTCGATTGGAATTGAGAAAATTTTGTCCCTATTGTTACAAACATACGATTCATGGGGAGATAAAGAAATAGATCGAACGAGGTTTGTCACCCTTCCAAGGAACAGGAAAAATTACATAGTGTATATATATAATATATATTTAATAATCTAAACCAAATCCTATTTCTTAATTCTAAGTCATTTTTGATCCGACTGGAATAGAAATAGGATTTTCAGGGATAAGGAATAAACAAACCATGGATAAATCCAAGCGACCTTTTCTTAAATCCAAACGATCTTTTCATAGGCGTTTGCCCCCGATCCAATCGGGGGATCGAATTGATTATAGAAATATGAGTTTAATTAGTCGGTTTATTAGTGAACAAGGAAAGATATTATCTAGACGAGTGAATAGATTGACCTTGAAGCAACAACGATTAATTACTATCGCTATAAAACAAGCTCGTATTTTATCTTTGTTACCTTTTCTTAATAACGAGAAGAGGTTTGAAAGAACCGAGTCGACCGCCAGAACTACTAGTTTTCGAACCAGAAATAAATAGACTTACTCTTCAATCGAATCTAAATTCCAATCCGAATTCAAACGCGGATGACTGTTTTGTTAGAAAAACAAAAGAATCTAGATTTCATTGTCGTAAGAAAAAAAGATTCACAGAGTCGGGAAAGAATAAATCTTTTTTTTTGTTCGCTCAGTCTCCTTTATTATCCATTTTTTATCATACTAATTTTGACTATACCTTCCCGGAGTTTATTCTCCGGGGAACGTCATTTAAATTTTTTCGGTGGATTCCTTACAATCCCTTTCTTTTATGATCTCATTGGAAATCATATAAAGACAACTCCTATTTAATATAGCTATTTGTGCAAGTATTTTACGATTAAGAAGTAATTTCCTCTTGTACAAATCATGTATTAATTTACTATAACTATAGGATACCCTACTTTCACGAATTACTGCATTTATCCGAGTAATCCACAAACGGCGAAAATCTCTCTTTTGCCTATCTCTATCCCGATGAGCAGAAACCAAAGCTCTTATTTTCTGTTGAGTAATAGTGCGAGTCAGTCTTGAATGAGCCCCCCGAAAGCTTGATGCAAATAAACGAATTTTTGTTCTACGTTTACGAGCTATATATCCTCGTCTAATTCTGGTCATTGAATAAATAAAACTTTGATGAATATGAATAACTAATTGATTGTTTATTTCCGTTCTTTCAGTTATTCTTTTCCTCTTTACTGATCAATTAATAACAAAACGGATTCTTCCAATGTATAAAATCAAAATTCCAATGGCTTTTGCTACTATAACCTTCCCGATCACTATTTTTTTTTTTTTTGTATTTCGCCGCTAAATAAAAAATGAATTGATACCAGGATACCCGGTCAAAAAAAAACAAGAGTAAATATGAATAGATAAAAGAATAGTGGTTCCGTCGTTTCTATGGTTACTTCTTAAACGGTGAGGACCTCTCTATACACCGGAGCCCCTTCCTTAATCAATATTTATGGGTAACTTGTACAGTTCACACCCTTTGGCTCTACCCATGAATTATTTAGTAATAGGTCTTTTACAACGAGATCTGCCTGTACAGTAACGGTATTTAATTATGAGATTTAGCTAGGTAGTTGACCCTGTGAGTCCGTTCTTGCAAAAGTGGGAACATCGTTTTTCCGCTTATTTCCCCCGCTTAATGGATAACCCTTTTTTACCAATGGGAAATTGCTTTTTATCTTAAATTCAGGTGATTGGATTTGCACCAATGGAAACCATAAATTGCATACACAGGGATATAAGGGATTTTTTTCTAGGATAGTGAGTGGAATTCTTTCATTCTATCTTATTCACTGGTACTGATCATTGATACTGGCAAAAGGCTTTCCTTTCTTGTTTGTGTACCAGCGATTTGAACGCGTCACACATACACCCTAGTACATGTTCCTCGGCGCTGAGGACATCCCCGAAGAGCGGGGGATTTCGTGACATTTCTTATTGGCTGTCTTGTGTTTCTAATAAGTTGTTTAATAGTTGGCATGCTGAATCATATACATACTAGGCTGGTTTAGATCGATCCTAACCGGATTATTATCAATTGCTTCTATTTAGATTCTATTTACTAGACTATTAAACGCGGTAAGAATCTAAATAAAATCACAGATTGACGCGAAATCTTTGCTATTTTCATTCAACCAACCGCTACAAGATCAACAATTCCATGAGCTTGGGCTTCTGTTGCTGACATAAAAACATCCCTTTCCATATCTTCGGATACAATCCATAAGGGTTTGCCCGTTCTTTGTACATAAACCCTTGTGATGGTTTCGCGCAGTTTCAGTAGTTCTTCTGCTTCCAGGATAAATTCTCCCGTTTGTGCCTCATAAAAAGAGCTAGCGGGTTGATGGATCATTACCCTAATGATAAATCAATGGTTCCTTTATCTTGCATAATGAGGTGAAAACAAAAGAATAAAAAAAACGATAAATTGAACAACCGTACAGGCATCTTTTGTGCAGTGCATACGGCTCTATAATGGAATTTACTTTGACCTTCCATCGAATTAAAGAGAAAATATAGGATCTATAAGACCTGGATTGGCAAATGGTCCAATTACCACCCTTCCTTTCGGGCAAGTTCAAAAATACTATGATGGTTCCGTTGCTTCATATATTTATGGTCTCTGTGATTCAGCAATCCCAAAGTTTCTTTTTGAGCTAAGGAAAATTTTATTTCTTTTTTTTTTTTCGCACTGTATTGTATAGAGTAGAAAAAAAAAAGTTTGTGACGCTGAAATGGATTCCTGATAGATAAGAACCAATCGGAAATACCTTTTATCTCATACTACTCTTTCAATACATAATCTAATGTTTGAAAAAATAATAATAATTTTCTCATATTGAATTCGAAGTGCCATGCTATTATTACTTAATATTCCTGCGAAGGCATAGTCTTTTTTCTCTCAAATTGAAAATAAAAAACTCAATGGCGCCAAGCGTGAGGGAATGCTAGACGTTTGGTAATTTCTCCTCCGACCAGGATAAAGGATCCCATTGAAGCGGCCAACCCCATGCATATTGTATGTACATCTGGTCGTACAAATTGCATGGTATCATAAATAGCTACTCCGGGTATTACCCATCCTCCGGGAGAATTTATAAACAAATAGAGATCCTTGGTATCATCCTCTATACTCAAATATACCATAAGACCAATAAGTTGATTAGAGATCTCACTATCAACCTCTTGGCCTAAAAAAAGCAATCTTTCTCGATAAAGTCGGTTGATTAGGATAGTATAAAGTACTATCCCTTAGGAATCGTACACGCACCTTTTGATGCATACGGTTCAAAATAAAATTGTGAAAAAAACAAATCAATGTGTAGATTCCAGCCCCCGTTCTTTTTGCATAGTAGGCTCTGTCTAACTTTTAGCAAACGAACCTTTTCTTCCATTGTTCAAGAAAGATAAGTTTTCGCTTGTTT